CCGATATATTATTCATGTGTCAGGAACCAGATTTGAACTGGTGACACGAGGATTTTCAGTCCTCTGCTCTACCAACTGAGCTATCCCGACCATTTCCCGTGCATTATCCTAGTAGAGTACTTGTATCTATGTCAATTAAAGGGACTAAATCTAAATAAAGTAAAGTATTAAATAAAGTAAAGTATTAAAAAATTTTATCTAATAAATGTAAGGATAATGATATGGAATGTGAATGATTCAATAATAGAGATTCCTTGCCCATATATGTTCATTTGTACAGGTATCGTATCTATCCAAATTGGGATAAGATCCAAAGATTTCTCCTCGGATCCATTTGTGAAAGAGTAGAGTGAATGAGAAAGAAAGATAGTGAATTTTGTTTGAACCACTGATGAAAAAAAGAGGATAAATAGTTAGGAAGTAAAATGGACTTTTTGTTGGGGATAGAGGGACTTGAACCCTCACGATTTCTAAAGTCGACGGATTTTCCTCTTACTATAAATTTCATTGTTGTCGGTATTGACATGTAGAACGGGACTCTCTCTTTATTCTCGTCCGATTAATCAGTTTTTCAAAAGATCTATCAAACTCGGGAATGAATGATTTGATCACTGAATATTCGATTCTTCTTCAACTTCGATTGGAATGGATTCACAATAACTCTGAATTTTTTCTTTCATATATATATATATATATTCGATAGATTCGGGTTAGGGCCGTCCTTTCTGTAATTTCGATAGAGGAATTCCAGCTACCAACACAACGTAGTCAACTCCATTCGTTAGAACAGCTTCCATTGAGTCTCTGCACCTATCCTTTTTTTATTCTAGTTTTATAAACCCTTGTTTTCTCAAAATAAAGATTTGGCTCAGGATTGCCCATTTTTAATTCCAGGGTTTCTCTGAATTTGGAAGTTACCACTTAGTAGGTTTCCATACTAAGGCTCAATCCCATCAAGTCCGTAGCGTCTACCAATTTCGCCATATCCCCTTTTGATTTGAGACCAAGATCCAGTTGGAATTCCACCCATCTCTTTCATTTATTTTGGAACCGTTGAATTCATTAGATAATGATTCCCATATCGAAAAAGTGTATGCTGCTATTTGATTTTTTTGGCGATCCTCTATCAGTTTATTTCTATTGGATAAACCTTGTTTCAATCAGAAATGAACTATATAGTTCATATTAAATTAATAGCTAATAGCCCTAAGCTAAGATCCAGCAGTTTCCTGAATTCCTATACACTATTTCTATTTGTTATACTATTTCTATTTCTGTTATGTGAGCCCGCTTAGCTCAGAGGTTAGAGCATCGCATTTGTAATGCGATGGTCATCGGTTCGATTCCGATAGCTGGCTTTTTTTCTCTATCGATTTTTCCATGATTGATAATCTCTCCTTTTCTCAAAATGTTGGATCACCGATCTATTATGTCGTGGTAACTTGTAACTATGAATAAAAAATGGATTGGAGCAATTAGATCTCTACAGAACAAATCATAAAACGGAGCCTCAACTTCCTATATATACATATACAAAAAATCCGGATATTAATAGAATTCATTTCATTCTACTTTGTAATACTTCAGTAAATTTAGCTTTGCTTTGTTTATCCTTTAGTTCAGTCTTAATTTAAGATTTATTCTGTAAAATGAAATTTCAATAAAATAAAAAAGGAGTCTTTATGTCTCGTTATCGGGGACCTCGTTTCAAAAAAATACGCCGTCTGGGGACTTTACCAGGACTAACTAGTAAAAGACCTAAATCCGGAAGTGATCTTAAAACCCAATTGCGTTCTGGGAAAAGATCGCAATATCGTATTCGTCTAGAAGAAAAACAGAAATTGCGTTTTCATTATGGTCTGACGGAGCGACAATTAGTTAGATATGTACATATCGCTGGAAAAGCCAAAGGGTCAACGGGTCAGGTTTTACTACAACTACTTGAGATGCGTTTGGATAACATCCTTTTTCGATTGGGTATGGCTTCGACCATTCCTGGAGCTAGGCAATTAGTTAACCATAGACATATTTTAGTTAATGGTCGTATAGTGGATATACCAAGTTATCGTTGCAAACCCCGAGATATTATTACTACGAAGGATAAACAAAGATCGAAAGCTCTGATTCAAAATTATATTGCTTCACCCCCCCCCGAGGAATTGCCAAAACATTTGACTATTGACTCATTCCAATATAAAGGATTAGTAAATCAAATAATAGATAGTAAATGGATCGGTTTGAAAATAAATGAGTTGTTAGTCGTAGAATATTATTCCCGCCAGACTTGAACCTAACGAAAATAACAAAGAAAGATTCAGAGAATTTTGCCCTCTTTTCGACGAAGTAAATAGATCTAAGGGCCTTGATCCGCATTTTTCTCATTCACGTATTACAAATAGATCAGCAGTAGGATTTTTTTTTTTCTTTTTTGTTCTTTCCGATATTTGTATTTTACGTACCGCAGTAATGTAATTAGGAATAGAGAATTTCTGAAATAGAGAATTTCTATCAAATAAAAGTCTTATTGCTGGAATAATGGTATCAGTTGTTATTTGATTTGATACATTGTGGTCGGTCACGTTGGTGAATTAACAGAAACGGAAAGAGAGGGATTCGAACCCTCGGTAAACAAAAGCCTACATAGCAGTTCCAATGCTACGCCTTGAACCACTCGGCCATCTCTCCTACATAATCTTATTATTGACCAGAAACCGAGTGAATAGCGAGTCATTCATATTATTGCAGTACAGGTATGACCGATCAATGGTTCCATAGGAATAATTCCTTTCAAATTTCCTATTTCTCAACACCAACTTCTCTCATCAGCTACCCCATGGATCTATTACAAATTCATGAATCGTCCCATGGATTTTGATTTCCATTGTATGGCATGACGTATACACGTCATGTAAACAAAACGGATGGTTACCCTACTCTATTTTATCATGGAATAATTATTCTTTTTCCTCTTTGGATCATAACCAAATCAAAACTTCTCGAGTTATCAAAATCCGTAGTAAAAGAAAGTCCTTGGTTATTCAACTTAGATGAAATCTTAGATGAAATAGTAATAGTTCCGTTCATTGGTATACTACGAAATTGTAATGAAATCCAATCTGATTCAAATATTTCATATCTCTCCTTGTCCAAACAAAATGGGACAATTTGAGCGGAAGGTCCACATTTTTAGAATTAGTCTGTTTTATGTTATTTCGTATTGTACAATTCCTTTGTTTGTGGGATCATTTTCCCCGAAGGGTAATGAAAAGAATTCTAATTATAGATTATAGAAAGGATTGCTAATTATGCCTAGATCTCGGATAAATGTAAATTTTATTGATAAGACCTCTTCAATTGTAGCCAATATTCTATTACGAATAATTCCGACAACTTCAGGAGAAAAAAAGGCATTTACCTATTACAGAGATGGTGCGATTTGATTCTTTTTTCTTCTTTTTTTAGACTTCAGTATTATGAGAAAGATATGTGATTCGGGATAGAAAGAACCAAATTATTGAAATAAACCTACGCTTGGTGAAGGTGAGTTTGAAGATGGAACAATTCCTTCTGTCGTGTATCCTCGATTGATGCAGCCTCGGATGCTTCAATTGTTAATTTGAGTATTGAGCGAAAGGTTACACCTATGGGTTCTATATTGTAGGTCAATCCTATTCCACTAGTACCAATAGGCAGCATAGGGGAAGAAGCACTACACCAAGGAATCAACAATACGAAAACTTTGTTATAAATTTCCCTTTTCCTTATTGGTATCGGGACTAACAAGAATGGTTGGGACAACAAACATCCATCTCGTTCGTACTTTGGATACCCGTATAACCATCAAAGATCGTTGAAGTGACTAATTCCTGAAAATAGGAGGCGTTGAGGACAAAGAAATTGTTGGAGTTACCATTTCCATCTAGCACTAATATGATTGGTGTTAAAAAAACCTCTTGCGGGAAGGCTGGCTAGAGATTTCTTGTAAAAATACCAGCTCCTGTCAGTTCATAATGAGAATAGTTAAATTTTGATTCCATGGATTATTCCCCTTAGTACTATGCACAGAAGGGGGGAGCCGTATGAGATGAAAATCTCACGTACGGTTCTGGAACGGAGATTCTTTGAATAGAATGAACGACCGTAACGGATGTTGGCTCAATCCGAAGGAAATTATGCGGAAGCTTTACAGAATTATTATGAAGCTACGCGACCAGAAATTGATCCCTATGATCGAAGTTATATACTCTATAACATAGGCCTTATACACACAAGCAACGGAGAGCATACAAAGGCTTTGGAATATTATTTCCAGGCACTAGAACGAAACCCATTTTTACCACAAGCTTTTAATAATATGGCCGTGATCTGTCATTACGTGCGACTATCTCCACTATAGAAAGAAGGAAAAAAAGATCAAATCGACTAGTAAATACTAGAAAAAAATGGGCTTTCTACATATGCATCGTTCAAAGCAACGATTTTGATCAGCTGTAGCAAGGAAAGAGACTTCACGAGAACCAAAATAGGAAGAAATAGATACGGCCTATATATTCTATGGATAAAGGATCGAATTGATAGAGAAAGCACCGTAAAGATCAATTAGCGAGCTATTGGGTCGATACAGTTAAGAACTGCTTACTTATGTCATGATATGGAATAAAAGTTAGGAATCAACTTATGTAATAGAGTCGATCCACTAAGGTATTGAGCAGCGGTGTAGCATCAGATCCCAAAGATAGTAAGTTCTTTTTTTTTCTTATGGAGGAAAAAAGTCTTTTTCAAAGATTCTATATGAATTTCATATATGAAACCGAGATAGTTACCTTTCAGAAAATTCTAACGATATAGGGGAATATCTATGTTTCATTCGTCTGAAGGTGGGAAAAAAGATAAAACTAATTATTGATCAAAATAAGAGTTTGAAACTTAATGTAATTAACTTCTTTTGTTTTTGTTAACCCAAGAAAAATGGGATAGATTTATGAGAAATCTAATTCAGT